CAACTTTCAAGAGACATTCTATAAAGATAGCCAAGTTTATAAAACTTCTTATATGGATAGGAATAAAAATAAAGAGAATTCGAAGTTAGAAATATTTCAAGAAGATCCATTTTTTTTATGGTTTGAAAAAAATAAATTAAATAATTATTTAAGAAATTAATTATTCCAACTATTAAATAGAATAAGACCATTAAATCGAATAAGAATTTCATTTTTTTTTGTTGAAAAAAAAAAATAGAAGTTATAAAAAATTCAAATTTAAAAAATACAAAAAGGAATAAATTAATAAAAAAATTAATACAAACAATAAATACAATAAGAGATAAGAAGAGATGCGACCGCCCCCTACATATTTGATACCTTCTCCGAAAAAGAAACTTGTAAGACCGAAACCATTCGTAATTCCATCAATTACTCGTCTATCCAAAAAATGAATTAGTTCAGCTAGTTCTCTTATACCCTGAGTTAAGGATATTGTATAAAAAGCATCTATGTAACCACGATTATATGACCAATCATATATCCCATTTCTTATTCTGTCCCCTAAAATTCTATTAGGACCTCTTTTAGAAAATGAATTTAGTAAGTTCAAATTTTGTAAAGATGAATAAATAGGCTTATATAAAAAAGACGCTATAAATATTCCGAAAAAAGCTATACTGACAGAAAAACTTGCATTTGTCACAAATTCATACCAATCCACCGAATTATTTGAATTCGGATGTAAAAGGTTTATAGACGGATTTAACAATTTAGATAATATATCCAAATGAATTTCTTCTTGATTAAAAGAAAAGGGAATTCCTACGACCCCAACAAACAAAGTAAATAGCACTAATATAACCATAGAAAATAACATGGTATTGTCCGATTCATGAGGATAAGAGAAAGTATTTTTAGTGACAAAATGAGTAATAGTAATAAAAAGGCGTATCCTGTTTTTTCCATTACCATCAATTTGATATGTCTTATTCGAAAAAAAAGAAGCCCTTTCATTATTATTCATTGTCAATAAACTTAATAAACAAAAATGATTTTTAATCGTTTTTGGCACTTCTTTTCCCCATAGAGATATTGAATAGCAGGAACTAATTTTTTGACCATTGTAATTTTGAAAATGAACATTGAAATGTCCCTCAAAAGTAAGTAAATAGATTCGAAACATATAAAATGCGGTTAATCCTGCTGTGGAACAAGCTATTATTGCGAAAATAGGTGAATACAACCAACTATCATTAAGAATTTCATCTTTGGACCAAAAACAAGCAAGGGGGGGAATACCACAAAGAGAAAGTGTACCTACTAAAAAAGCAGTTTTTGTAATTGGTACATGCTTTTTTAAACCTCCCATAAGAACCATATTCTGACTTTTATCTGGAGAATATCCAACAATAGTTTCCATTGAATGAATAATTGATCCGGATCCTAAAAACAACAATGCTTTTGAATAAGCATGAGTAATCAAATGAAATAAAGCGGCTCGATAAGACCCCATACCTAGAGCTAACATCATATAACCCAATTGAGACATTGTAGAATAAGCTAAACCTCTTTTAATATCTTTTTGAGCAAGAGCTAAAGTAGCTCCTAATAATACTGTTATTATACCTATTAAAGATATTAAATTCATTATGTAAGGTATGATTATAAAAAGAGGAAGAAGTCGAGCTACAAGAAAAATGCCCGCTGCTACCATAGTAGCGGCATGTATAAGAGCCGAAATGGGAGTAGGGCCTTCCATGGCATCAGGTAACCATACATGAAGGGGGAATTGTGCCGATTTCGCAACTGCACCTGCAAATAAAAGAAAGGCACACAAAGTAAGAAATAAAAAAGGAACCTCATTATTATAAATCAAGTTATTCAATATTTGGAACAAATCCCGAAATTCAAAACTACCGGTTATCCAATAAAGACCTAAAATTCCTAATAATAAACCAAAATCGCCTACACGATTCGTTACAAAGGCTTTTTGACAAGCAGTCGCCGCACTAGGTCGTGTGAACCAAAAACCTATTAATAGATAAGAACACATTCCAACTAATTCCCAAAAAATATAAATTTGTATCAAATTCGAACTAGTAACTAATCCCAACATGGAAGTATTGAAAAAACTCATATAAGCAAAAAATCTCAAATATCCTTGATCATGAGACATATAATTGTCACTATAAAAAAGAACCAAAATTCCAACAGTAGTAATTAATATTAACATAATAGAAGTAAGTGGATCTATTAAGTGACCGAACTCTAAAGAAAAATCATTATTAATGGTCCAAGACCATACATATTGATAGATAAAACTTCTATTTATTTGCTGAATAGATAGATAGACCGAAAGTATCATAACTATACTTAACAAGAAAATACTAGGAAAAGCCCACATACGGCGAAGATTTTTTGTTGCCGTTGGAAAAAGTAGAAGTCCCACTCCTATTAACATAGGAACTGGAAGTGGAATGAAGGGGATAATCCATGAATATTGATATGTATATTCCATAAAAAAACCTTTTTATTTTTAATTAATTCTTTATAATTCACCGGCTCTTATATCTTTTTATAGGTTCAATAAAAAATCAAGATATGGAATACTTAAATAGAATTTTCTATTCCTAATTATTCTGAATCTTTCTTCTTTAACCAATATTTCAAATATTCAAATCAAGAAGTTAGAATTGGTCAAATGATATGAATATGATCAAGTTACTATTTATATTTAAAATGAAATAAGACAATAATTCATTTTATTAATATTGAATATTAAGTAAAATTTTTATGAAAATGAAGAAAAAAATTCAATTATTATTACGTATTACGATAATTTATATGCATAAAGCAAATAATTACACCAAAATCGAGTCGTTAATACATTACTTTATTTTGATAGAAATAATAGGATGGTCCATACCAAAACGGGCGCAATAAAAAAAAGAACTCGTTTTTTTTATTAGTTCGTTTATTCATAATCATTAACTAATTCATGATAGAACTGATTATACTCCATTCGAATAAAAGATATTTTTTTTCTTTGTAGAAAACGCTAGAATATCCCACACTTTTCTTTCAATACCAGGGAGAAGAAATAGAATTAAAAGAAAAGACGAAATTACTAAGATAACTTTTAGAAAATCATGTATTCTTTGATTAACTACTAGTTTAATTCCAATTAAAAAAAAAAAAAAATGTGTACTCATTCTTTTCTTTTTCTTTTGAGTTTGACCAACTAATAAAAAACTAAAGTAATTTCAGTAATTTGGAATTTGTTAGGTAAGGATTGGTTTTTTTTGAACTTTTCGGTGTATTTTGTTACATGTATAAATATCGCACGACGAAAATAGACAGAGAGAGATAAAAAAAAAGAAAAAATGGAATTGTTTGACCAATAGATGTCTTTCACATTCAACTAGAGAAATGAATAACTTTTTTTCAAATTTTTAATGGCAGTTCCAAAAAAAAGTACTTCTATATCAAAAAAACGTATTCGCAAAAACATTTGGAAAAAGAAGGTATATCGGGCAGCGTTGAAAGCTTTTTCCTTAGCGAAGTCTCTTTCTACCGGGAATTCAAAAAGTTTTTTTTGTACGACAATTAAATAGTCAAACACTAGATTAACTAATCTTAATCTGAAAATGGTACTTTTTTTTTTTAAAAAAAAAAAGATACAAGGTTTCACTTTTTTTTGAATATGTTTTATCCGGTGGGGATTCTTATTTTCCTCATCGGTACAATTATCTGTCATATCATCATAATAAATAAGAAAATTACAAAAAAAGTTTTTTCTTAGACAAAATGTTCAGTTCAGGCCAATATCGAATTAGTTTTCGAAATCCTAAAGAAAATTCTTTACATGACGAAAAACCAACCTAAGGGTTAATATAAAGCTCTACAAATAGTTAAATAAAAAAATTTTGAATGTCACACTGTACTGTGATCCATAAAAAGACTTTTTTTGTTCATTGATAAAAAAAGTGCATCTTCGATTTTTAAAATCAGATAAATGAGAAATTAAAAAAAAAAAATGATAATAAAGATTTTTATGGGGAACGCTTCAATCCATATTGAAACGAAACGAGTTTTTTCTCATCACTTTGAATGAAAATGAAAAAAAAAATATGGAATTGACTCCTTCAATCTCGACGATTAAATAATAATAATCTATTATTATTTCGAGTACGCCGCTATGGTGAAATCGGTAGACACGCTGCTCTTAGGAAGCAGTGCTAGAGCATCTCGGTTCGAGTCCGAGTGGCGGCATGGCATCTTCTAAAACAAATGGAATAAGTCCTATAATAAATTCAATTCCTGATTTCAATTCCGTAGAATTGGTTTACCCCACTTTTTCATTTTAATAATAAAAAATTTATGATATTTTCCACCTTAGAACATATATTAACTCATATATCCTTTTCGATCATTTCAATAGTAATTACTATTTTTTTGATAAGCTTATCGGTCGATGAAATCGTAGGACTATATGATTCGTCAGAAAAAGGCATGATAGCTACTTTTTTCTGTATAACAGGATTATTAGTCACTCGTTGGATTTATTCGGGACATTTCCCGTTAAGTGATTTATATGAATCATTAATTTTTCTTTCATGGAGTTTCTCCGTTATTCATATGGTTCCGTATTTTAAAAAACATACAAATTATTTAAGCACAATAACCGCGCCAAGTACTATTTTTACCCAAGGCTTTGCTACTTCGGGTCTTTTAACTGAAATGCATCAATCCGAAATAGTAGTACCTGCTCTCCAATCCCAATGGTTAATGATGCATGTAAGTATGATGATATTGGGCTATGCAGCTCTTTTATGTGGATCATTATTATCAGTAGCTCTCTTAGTCATTACATTGCGAAAAGCCATAAGGGTTTTTAGTAAAAAAAACAATTTTTTAAATGAGTCATTTTCCTTTGTCGAGATCCAATACATGAATGAAAGAAGCAATGTTTTACTAACCACTTCTTTTTGTTCTTCTCGAAATTATTACAGGGCTCA